ACTAATGGAGTGTCTACTTACCAGGTCTTGAATTCGATTGGATAGTCAAACGGAAAATCGAATTAATAGTTATGGAAGGGGCAGAAAAGACTTTGTATACAGAGTATACAGACTCATGAGAGTCTCTGAGTGCACGGGCATTCAATCAATATTAGATTGGATGCATAAAGGAGAATGGGTCTTATTATTACTACATATTAGTAACATTCCCTTTGATACTTGCAAAGAAAAGTGTGACTGCGTATTTTGTTTAATGTACTAGAAATCATATAAGAACTTGTTATACCTTGTTATACGTGGATTTATAGGAGTCTTTCATCAAGGGTCTTGGGTCATAATCCCTTTTTGACTCTGCACCAGTGATTCCACTATTATTAGTAAACAATAATGGAATAATTCCTTCATATTCATAGAGATAGGGGACATAATTCACATGGATATAGTAAGTCTCGCTTGGGCTGCTTTAATGGTAGTTTTTACATTTTCCCTTTCACTCGTAGTATGGGGAAGAAGTGGACTCTAGAGATACTACTAATTGAGTTGGGGAATAAAATTGGATCACTTTTTTTATAGATTTTTTCTAGAGCATTTCAAAGTCTATTTAACCATTCCTCTCGTCGTCCAGAATGGGTTTAGAGAGGAAAACGTTTCATTCACGATGAGGCAGAATTGACATAATATAACCAAGATTGGATGGTGACATATAGTAAAGTAAGGGTCACTGACAGCCCGTCTTCGATACAATCATAGCGATGTGTCACTCAAGGATAGCTAACCATTCTTCTCTACCCATGCCATGATTGACAGATGAGCTCGAGACCTTTAATATATTATGAACACAATTTGCCAAGAGTTGGTTGTGACAAAAGTGATTGGGATGCCCATCTTTGGTCCAGAAGGGGTTCTCTATGAAAAGAGTTTCCACCTTTCTTTCAGATGAGATACGGGCTTGCCACTCCCCCCGGTGATAGCTAGCCATCCGCATCGAACACGAAATTCAGTATTCAATATCCGATTTGAGACACGTACCATCTTTGATAGAAGATTCGAGGGTGACATATAATAATTTATTTGGGCTGTGACAGAAGTGATTGGGTTTCATTCATGCATTCCCCTCTTTGGTCCAGAATGAGTGACCTATTAGTCAAAGAGAGCGGCTAAGAAGAGGAGGTTGTTGATGCAGTGTGGTCCGAAGAGGTTGTTGATGCAGTTTTCTTTATTTCATTGAGATTGGCTTTACTAGATAAAGAATAAAGGAAGTAAGGCAGAGAGAGGCGGTCCATTGCGGCAGCGAAGGATTTTGCCATGTAGGATTCTGGAGAAATACAACGACAATGCTTAGCAACCAAGGTAGAACTGCCCCTTATTAGCTTTTTTAGTAAGGTTTGGAACGTCCCACAAACTTTAACGTTTAAGAATTGAGCCGTTATTATGGACACAAGAGCGCAGAGGGCGAAGAAGAGGGAAGAGCCGTGACGGGTGAGCCCTATTACGTAAGGGAACCGTCGGGAACCGAAGAGAAAACTGCAACGACCAGAGGAGGATCACATAGACGAACATAAAAACTCTCATGGCAGAGTGGATGGCAGGAATGGTTACCGGAAATGGAGGTGCTGAGGTTGGCCCCGGAACGCCCTCCTGAGTCAAAGGGTTGAACCTTTTTAGTTTGACTCTGCTAGCTCAGAAGCTGATGGATCAACAATGGTAACTCGAACTGGCGGAGAAGGAGTATAGCTTTGTTGGGGGTGAACTTACTGCTCCTGGCTTTACCTCATAGAGGTAGACAGGCATATTTTGGGGTTCAAAGTCGAGGTAAACGACTGATTCTTAGTCAACTCGGTTAGCTTCCTCTGCTTCCGGTGGTTGTCCCACCACTTTTTCGGACAAAGGCTAGGTAATGTCTCTCCAACTAGCTCTACCCCGGTCACTGGGTCAATAATGGGCCCGGTGGTTCTTCGACTGAAACCGGAATAGATCTTGGGCGAGGTGGTGGTAGGGAAGCTGCTGGTACTAGTATCGAAACCATAAGAGGCGTTTACGCTGGGACTGAAGCTTTGATACTCGTGCCTACGCAGCCTTTGTTCGCATCTCTCATCGATTCCCCTATGGAGAAGAGGAATAAATAAGAGCATTCATTGGTTGGACCTTTATGCTACCAGCCTCTGCTATTGACACTCTTTCTATACTATACGAGCTGTAGGATCATGAGCATCACCCACAAAGGCATACATAGAAGGCAGTTTCTCACCCGGGTCGAGATCTGAGGCCGGTGCGGAAACCCATTGGTCCACCGGAATAAAAGCGAGCAGCATTGGGGCTAGCAACATTTAAACCACAAAAGCGATTCACTTGGTTCCAACAGCAGATCCAAATCGGGGAGCAGAGCCAATCACAGATTTGGATCTCGTCCCACCTGAAAATTGCATTGAAACTGCCCTTGATGACCCAGAACGACCGGGTTGTAGTTGAACCATCTCCGGTGAGAGATTTTGTCAACCGA